CTGTAGGATTTGAACCTACGACATCGGGTTTTGGAGACCCGCGTTCTACCGAACTGAACTAAGAGCGCTTTCTTATCATAAAAGACAAGAATGTAAAGACACTTTTTTTAACCCCAATTTAATGAACGATTATATATTAATATAATTGGAATCGATCTTAATTAATCCCTCGTTACTGCTCAACGAAGAAGTAATAGGTAGGGATGACAGGATTTGAACCTGTGACATTTTGTACCCAAAACAAACGCGCTACCAAGCTGCGCTACATCCCTACAATTGGTCTACAGTATCATTGTATAGAATTCCTGTCTTGTTTTCCACATCGTTATTTTGTCCATTGATATATACAATTTAATATACAATTTATATGGGCATTTCGTCTTTTTGGTCCCATTTAACATATAATAATAGTAAAAGAAAAGTCTTATATACGTATGAGATACGGAACGGAACCTGTCGTAAAAATAAATGAGTAGTTTTCGGGAATGCTCGGGACGAAAGGGACGTTTTTTTATGTTTTAAGAAAAATTTTATTTACCGGATAGTTGTATATTTCAATTTGAATTAGGGATTCCGTGTACAAGGTTCTTAACTGCATATGCATCTGATCATATATGTATTACCATTTTAGATTACAATAAAAAAAGGAAGGAGATTTTTCAATGCGAGATCTAAAAACATATCTTTCCGTGGCACCGGTATTAAGTACTCTATGGTTCGGGTCTTTAGCAGGTCTATTGATAGAGATTAATCGTTTTTTCCCAGATGCGTTGACATTCCCCTTTTTTTGATTATTGATACGGTACCAAATAACGAAGATTCGAGATAAAATTAAATATTTGTGACTAATCCTTTGCCCCTTTTTCTCTTTTTTACCTTTTTACTTAAAGGGAGGAAAGAGAAAAAAGAAAGGGTGTATTCAACAGCTTCGAGACTTGGGTTCAAGTTTGAATTAAATAAATTATTAAATTCAAAAATTAACTAGGGATGGAGGTAGAATAAACAGGGTGTGGCCTAGATCTAGGACAAGACTCTTAGACAAGGTACTTAAATGGAAATGAAATACTGTGATTTGAAATAAAGTTTAGAAATTTTTTTAGTATATTGATATTGATTGCAGGGAAGTTTTTATAATTGGATTTCAAGTTAATAACTTCTATTTTTCCTTCCTTTCTTCTTCTTCGTTTCGGATCGAAAATAGAAGAGTTGAGTAAATCAAAAATCCAAAGGGGGTTCATGGCCAAGGGGAAAGATGTCCGAATAACGGTTATTTTGGAATGTACCAGTTGTGTTCGAAACGGTGTTAATAAGGTATCAACGGGTATTTCCAGATATATTACTGAAAAGAATCGTCACAACACGCCTAATCGATTGGAATTGAGAAAGTTCTGTCCATTTTGTTACAAACATACGATTCATGGGGAGATAAAGAAATAGATCGAATCGAGCACATGTATGTAACCCTTCCTTGGAAGGGTAAAAATGACATTCTATATAGAACATAGTTAAATATGATATATATAACATAATTAAATATAAACAAACCAAATCCTATTTATTCTAATTCATTTTAGATCCGACCAAAATAGGATTTTCGGGATAAGGAATAAACTAAACAAACCATGGATAAATCCAAGCGACCTTTTCTTAAATCCAAGCGATCTTTTCGTAGGCGTTTGCCCCCGATTCAATCGGGGGATCGAATTGATTATAGAAACATGAGTTTAATTAGTCGATTTATTAGCGAACAAGGAAAAATATTATCTAGACGGGTGAATAGATTGACCTTGAAACAACAACGATTAATTACTATTGCTATAAAACAAGCTCGTATTTTATCTTTGTTACCTTTTCTTAATAATGAGAAACAGTTTGAAAGAACCGAGTCGACTACCAGAACTGCGGGTCTTCGAGCCAGAAATAAATAGGCTTACTCTTTCGTCACTTGAATAAAAAGTAAAATCAGAACTAAAACGAAGATTGATGTTTTGTTCGAAAAATATGAAAAATACATATTTAATTATCGTGTTGTAAGAAAAAAAAGAATCGGGTAAGAATAAAGATTCTTTTTGAGTGTGTTAATTCATTTTGACTTTACCCTCCCGGAGTTCATTCTCCGGGGAACTCCGTTTAAATTATTCCGGTGGATTCTTTCCAATCTACTTCTTTTATGATCTCATTGGAAATCATATAAAGACAATTTATATTTGATATAGCTATTTGTGCAAGTATTTTACGATTAAGAAGTACCTGTTTCTTATATAGGTCATGTATTAATCTACTATAACTACAGGATACCCCTATTTCACGAATTACTGCGTTTATTCGAGTGATCCACAAACGGCGAAAATTTCTCTTTTGCTTATCCCTATCCCGATGAGACGAAACCAAAGCTCTTATTTTCTGTTGAGTAATTGTTCGAGTAAGTCTTGAATGAGCCCCTCGAAAGCTTGATGCAAATAAACGAATTTTTGTTCTACGTCTCCGAGCTATATTTCCCCGTCTAATTCTGGTCATTTAATAAATGAAACTTTGACGAATAACTAATAGATTTCCTTTCTTTCAGTTATTCTTTTTCCCTTTCCTAGTCTATTAATAACAAAGCTTTTTTCCAATGTATAAACTAAAAATTCCAATGACTTTGGCTACTATAACCTTCCCGACCACTATTTTTATTTTTTCTAGACATTTCACTTCGAAATAAGAAATTATATTTTACTAGGTATCAAAATATAATAAATAAAAAATATAAATGGATAAAGAAATAGTGGCTTCCTTCGTTTATATGGTTACTTCTTAAACGGTGAGGTTTTCTCTATACACCGGAGCCTTTACTTCATTTAATCAATGTTATTGGTAACTTGTATAGTTCACATTCTTTGGCTCTACCCATGAATTATCCAGTAATAGGTCTTTCACGATTAGATCTACTTACACAGTAACGGTATTTAATTATGAAAGTTGGCTGGGTAGCTAACCCTGTTAGTCCGTTCTTGCAAAAGGGGCCTAAGTTTTCTGTTTTTATTTTTAAGTAGGATTTTCTCCGCTTAATGGATAACCATTTGTTACCGATGGAGAATTGCTTCTCATCTTAAATTGAGGTGATTGGATTTGCACCAACGGAAACCATAAATTTCATACACAATAGAATGGATATATTTTTTTTATACTGAATTGAACGGACTTCTTTTTCTATTCTATCCTATTCCCCGGTACTGATCATTGATACTAGAAAAGGTTTTATTTATTTTATCTTTATCCCAGCTCATGATCTGAACGAGTCGCACATACACCCTAGTACATGTTCCTCGACGCTGAGGGCATCCCCGAAGTGCGGGGGATTTTGTGACATTTCTGATTGGCTGTCTTGTATTTCTAATAAGTTGTTTAATAGTTGGCATGTTGAATCATATCATATAAATAATGGGCTGGTTTAGATCGATCCTAACCTGATGATACTTCTATTTAATTATTTAATTTTCCTGATGAAACTTTCTATTTAATTTTGTAGTAAATTCAGCAAAAATCTAAAATAGGAAATCGAGAATTTGCGCGAAAAAAAAATCCGGGCTTTTTCACTCAACCACCGCTACAAGATCAACAATTCCATAAGCTTGGGCTTCTGTTGCTGACATAAAAACATCTCTTTCCATGTCTTCCGAGACAACCCATAAAGGTTTGTCCGTTCTTTGTACATAAACCCTTGTTAGGGTTTCACGCAGTTTTAGCAGCTCTTCCGCTTCCAGGATAAATTCTCCCGTTTGTGCCTCATAAAAAGAACTAGCAGGTTGATGAATCATTACCCTGATGGTATAACAAAAAAGGGGTTCCTCTATTTTGCATGATGAATAGAAAAGAAAGATAAAGAATAAAAAGAAAAAAAAATAAAGATAGAATTGAACAACCACAACCGTACGGGCATCTTTTATGCATTGCATACGGCTCTATAATAAAATTGACCTTTACCTTCAAAAAAATAGGATCTATCAGACCCAGATCGGTAAATGATCAAATTACCACCCTTCCTTTCGTAGGCGTTCAAAAATACTATGATGGTTCCGTTGCTTTATATATATATATTTAATATTATTTGGTTTGTCTGTGTTTCAGCAATCCCAAAGTTGCTTTTTATAAAATTAAGGAAAAAATCTTGTTTTTTATTTTCGAACTCTTTCAGAACACAACTAAGCCCCCGGTGTGAAAATAAAAAAGTTTGTGACGCTGAACTGGAATCTCCAATATAAAAAAATAGGAAATCCCTTTTATCTCATACTACTCTCTCGATACATAATCAAATGTTTTGAAAAAACAATAAAAATTGTTTTATTTTGATATCGAATTCAAAGTGCCATGCTATTATTACTTAATATTAATATGGCGAAGGCATAGTCTTATTTTTTTCTCTCAAATAAAAACCTCATTGGCGCCAAGCGTGAGGGAATGCTAGACGTTTGGTAATTTCCCCTCCGGCCAAGATAAAAGATCCCATTGAAGCGGCTAATCCCATGCATATTGTCTGTACATCTGGTCGCACAAATTGCATTGTATCATAAATAGCCACTCCAGGGATAACCCATCCGCCGGGAGAGTTTATAAACAAATAGAGATCTTTGGTATCATTCTCGATACTGAGATATACCATAAGACCAATAAGTTGGTTCGAGATCTCGCTATCAACCTCTTGTCCTAAAAAAAGTAATCTTTCTCGATAAAGTCGGTTGATTAGGGTAAAATTAGATCCCTTACGAACCGTACAGGCGCCTTTTGGTGCATACGGTTCAACAAAAAATTGCAAAAAAAATCAATGTGCAGATTCCAATCCTCTTTCTTTTTTCATATTCGTAGAAGGTTCTTTCTTACTTCTAACGAAAGGACTTTTCTTCTATTTTTAAAAAAAGACAGGTTTTTACTCCTTTTCGTATAATATTCTTGTAATATAAAAATAATAGAAAAGAAAAAAAGCAGTCACTAAACTTATTGAATTAACTTCTTATTGATAT